AGAATTCCTAGACTCCTTTGTTCCACTCAGGTATCCTTTGCCTTTTCCACTTACTTATCTTATACTTAGTATCTAGTCAAATTTCATTCTATTAGAATAGAAAACTATTGATATATTCTAGAACATTTTCATTTAGCAATAAGAAAAAAAGTCTTTTCATCATTTTTTTGATCATATATAATTATAATTGTCAAGAAAAACTTTCTTCTTTTTACGAACTTGTTTAATAAATCCGTAGATCTAGAAATTCATTTCGGATAATTGAACCTTCTCAAACTGTTTCTTTTTAAGAACCAAAAAGATTTGTGCCAAAATAACCGATGCGAAGAAGAACAAAAGACTTTGGACCCGTGCTGGGTCTTGAAGTACTATTTCCGCATCCCCCTGACCAAATCCACCCACGTTAGGATTACTCGTAAATGGCTGATCCAATTTGATAGATTCACCCTCTGAAACAAGAAGTTCTGGTCCTGGAGGTATAATATCAATTACTTGGCGTCCATCCGATGCATCGGTTATGGTTATTTCGTACCCCCCCTTTTCTTTTCGTATAATTTTGCTTACTATACCCGCTGCTGTAGCATTATAAACTGTATTGTTACTCTTGCTCCCATCAGGATAAATCTGACCCCTTCCCCTGTTCCCGCCTACATATATGGGATATTTTAGGAAGTGAACGTCCTTCTTAGTAGTGGGGTCGGGGGAAAGAATAGGAAAGGTGATTTCACTATATTTCTGACCAGGAACAGGCCCTATCACAAGAATATTTTTTTGAGTAGGTCGATAGCTCTGAAAAGACAGATTTCCCATCTTTTCCTTCATCTCAGGCGAAATACGATCGGGGGGGGCTAATTCAAATCCCTCAGGTAAAATAAGAACAGCCCCAACATTCAAGGCGCCTTTTTTGCCATTAGCAAGAACTTGTTTCAGTTGCTTATCATAAGGAATTCGAATAACTGCTTCAAATACAGTATCGGGAAGTACTGCCTGGGGAACCTCAATATCCACGGGCTTGTTAGCTAAATGGCAATTGGCGCATACAATACGTCCAGTTGCTTCTCGTGGATTTTCATAACCCTGCTGTGCAAAAATGGGATATGCATTTGAAATGGATGCCCAAGTCATTATAGATATAATGAGCGATACGGAAAAAGATCGAGTAATCTCTTCCTTTATCCAAGAAAAGGTATTTCTAGTTTGCATGGTCCAATAGTTGATTCAAAAAATTTCTACAATAAAATTAGGTAGGTCGCTAATATAGTTCCCTATCCCTGATTCTGCTATTTACTGAAAAATTGTTACTGGAATATCAGAAGGATCAAAAAAACCCTCTGGATAGGTAGAAAAATAAAAAATAAGTACGATTTTGAGCGTTTTGCTTATGTGCAAAGTAACAAACGTTCGAATTGGGGCAGTGGATCATTTTTCAGTCATTCATTGAATGATAAATTACTACAAGTGAGGGAGATAGACGATTTAAATAGCGGAAGATCCAATATTTAAAAATTGTATCTAATATGACTGGAAAAGTGGAAACAAGACCAGATATAATTTGATCATTATGAGTAAATCCAAAATCTTTGTAGATAGAACCAATCATTAGTTCCCAACCGTGGGGTGAATGAAATCCTATACATAAATCAGTTAATAAAAGAATAGAAAAGGCTTTTATTGTGTCGCTTAAGTTATATAGGAATTCTTGAACCCAAGAATTAAGAAAACGAAGTTCTTGATTACCTAGAATAGAATAACCGCTTAAAATAAGGAAATAGATTATATTTGTCGAGAACTGGAAAATCATATGGATACCATCCTCATTGTACATCTTGATCAATTTGATCATTTCTTTGTGGATTCCGATACGAAGCTTTTGTAAATGTGTTTCCGGGTATTCCTTTATCATTTCTTCCAAGAGGAAGAGTTCGTCTAATTCTCTGAATTTTTCGAGAATAGTTTTTTCTTTAATATCATTCAAAAAAGTTTCGGATTCTCTAGTATTCCACCAATTAGTAATCCAAGATTCTAGACTTTTTTGAAAGGAGAGAGAGACGCACCAGGGCAAAAATACTATAGATGCAAGATATAGAAGGGGAGTGAACGCTTTCTTTTTTGCCATTTTTTTCGTCTGTGAATTTTTAATCAACCCACCTCGGTCGTCGATTCCATACGATCTAATATTTCTATCAAGCATAAGTTTTATTCCAAGGTATCAAGGCATCCCATCCCCTCTTCCCTGATTTTTTATTTTTGATTCAGTGTTTAGCCTATGAATTTAGAAAGCATACAGAAATTTAATTAAAGTACACTTAAAATTCGAATGACGAAACAAAATATTCTTTCTAGATAGCTATAGCTCAATTGCTCAAATTCGAAGCAATTATCTCTTAATTATCTCTTTTCGATGAATACCCCAACGAGTTGCATATTATTCGGATTTCGAGATAAAAGAGATCCCGTTCTATCAAAATAGTAAATATTTCAAAAAAATAAAAAAAAAAAAGAAATGCTTTTTTTTTTATTTGATTTTTCCGAAATGTTTTTATCTATAAGATCTATTTTCGATTTGATACTTGTTTTAGTCAATTAAGTTCAATGGATTGATTTACATATGCATAAAATTTTTGCTGACAAAAGAGTTTCGTTGGTTAAGCTATATTCTAGAAAAATGGGGGATTCTTTTGTTATTTTTCCCGAAAGCATTATTCATTTCAAAAGACTTCAATGGGTACACGCAAGAAATAGGCCAATTCACCCGCTTTTTGCTCAATTTCTCGTGGAGTCAAATTCTCATCAGTACGAGTCAAGGGAATAGCCCCCTGACCTCTGATTTCCATATAAAGGACACGACGAGCATAAATACCCTCTTTCACTTCTATTCTGAGGGATTGAATATCTTTCATAAAGAATCGGAGGAAGATACGACGATTTTTTCCAGGAAATCCCCAGCGAAAAATACACACTATTCCTTCCTTTTTATCGAATAGATCGTAACCACTACCCACATTCCACGAAATTGTGCACCACAAATAGGAGCCAATAAAGAGACCTGCAATCCCATAGAAAGACATCACGATCCCTTGTGGAAAAAAAATTATTTGCTGAGAGGGGAATAAAGATATCAAATTCTGGCCAACATAACTAGAAGTTCCAACCAATAAGAACCCTAATGAACCTAAAAAAAGGACAAAGGCCCAGCATAAATTACTTGTTTTTCGAGACCCTGCTATAAATTCTATCCATATACGTTCTGACCGACAACTCATACTAGATACAGTTGTATTTTATTGGAATTTGGAGAATAACCAAAATTACTTTGACTTTACTTTTTTAATTCCCGAAGTCACTCTCATCAACCAGTACTATTCGGAAGTGAACCCTTAGGAATAATTCATTGAATTGCTTAGATCGAAATTGATTAGATCTAAAAGCATACTATCTTCTTCATATGATCCCTATAGATATCTACATATATATGGATTCAGTGATAGATACATTGACTTTAGATTTCTTTCAGGAACCCCCTTGTTACCAATCTATTTTCAAATAGCTGTAATTCATTTACACATATATCATCACGTTTACGCATGCATAAAAACCCTTTCATTTATGTATCCTTTATGCTCGGAGAAAACCTCATGTTATACCATATTTTACTAAATAGATATTCGTGTTATGATCCAAGTCTAAGCCTTGAAAAAAAAAAAAATCTAAGAAATAGATAGGACCCATTCAATCTAAAAAGGGATCTAAACAATCTTATTTCTTTGAACATGAAGAGATAAAGAAGCCATTGCAATTGCCGGAACAACTAGGCCTACCAAAGGCACAAAAATAGAGGGTACGTTGTTGAAAGTTGTCATAGAATGAATACCTCGATTTAATATTTGTACCTGTTATAAAGATATCTTATAATCATTATAATTCGGATTTCCTTTTATTTGCCTTCTTGCTTTATTTTGCGGAAGAAAAAATTCACTCGTTTATCTTGTTTATAAAGGTTTCCTGGTTAGTAATCAGGAATATCGATGAAAAAGAAAAAAGTCTACTTTACTACTTGATTGAATTTTGATTCAAAGGAAAGAAAGCATGGAACTGAAATAACTCACTCAGAACACCCTTTAAAAGATTACGTGGTATGATTGGATCGAATAAGCCCTTATGGAATAAATATTCAGCCGCTTGTGAACCTTCAGGGACTGTCTTATTCAATGTTTGCTCAATTACTCTTTTACCCGCAAATGCAATGTAGGCATTTGGTTCGGCAATAATGATATCTCCCAACATCCCAAAACTTGCTGTCACTCCGCCAGTAGTAGGAGATGTAAGGATTGATACATAAAATAACTTTTTATTTGATTGATAATCAAATAAAGCGGAAGATATTTTAGCCATTTGCATCAAGCTCAAACTTCCTTCTTGCATGCGTGCTCCTCCAGAAGCACACACTAGAATAAGAGGTAAAAATTGATTGGTAGCATACTCGATCAAACGGGTAATTTTCTCTCCTACCACGGATCCCATACTCCCCCCCATAAACATAAAATCCATAACTCCAATTGCTACGGGAATACCATTTAGTTGACCTGTACCTGTTTGAACAGCCTCGGTTAATCCTGTCTTTCTTTGATAAGAGTCAATACGATCTTTATAAGGTTCCTCCTCTGAATGAAATTCAATGGGATCTACAGAAACCATGTCTTCATCCATAGGATTCCAAGTGCCCGGATCAATCGAAAGTTCAATTCTATCTGAACTACTCATTTTCAAATGAGATCCACATTGTTCACAAATATTCATTTTTGACTTAAAAAATTTCTTATAGTTTAATCCATAACAATTTTCGCACTGAACCCAGAGATGCCTGTATTTTTGAGTTACATCGAGATCATTAGAACTTTCTCTTAGAGTTAAATCAATATCATTCGTGATAGGTCTTAGACTAGAACTCTCGGTTTCACTATTATTTTCGTCGTACCTACAACTACAAATGGAATTATAAA